TTTGACTACGTACCACTAAAGGGTTTAATCGCAAACTTGACAGATAACCCAGAAACTCTAAATTATCTTTAGATAATTGATTTATATTGACCTTTTGCGATTGAAACCATACGGAAAAATAACATTGCCATAAATTAACAAAAAAATATTTCCATTTATTCATCAGAAGCGGCGTATCCTTTGTTGCCAGAATGCATCTTCCGTGATATCTAACATAATGTATGAAAGGATCCTTGAGCAACCCTAGGATCGCCGGAAAATTATTAACAAAGACTTTTAAAAAATGTTGTATTTTTCCATAGAATAATATTCGCTCAAAAAGGACTTCATAAGATGTTGATCGTAAATGCGAAGACCGCTTGCGTAGAAAAAAAAATATGGATTCGTATTCACATATATGAGAATTATATAAGAACAAGAAAAATCTTGGATTCAAAATTACTTTTTTTTTAATATAAAAATTCTTCCAATTGCAATACTCGTATAGACAGAACCGAAAAAAATGCAAAGAAGAGGCATCTTTTACCCGGTAACGTAGGGTTTGAACCAAGATTTCTAGATGGATGGGGTAAGGTATTAGTACATCTAATACATAATGAAAATGTGAGAATTTGTCTTCTAAAAAGGGAAATATTGAATGAATTGATTGTAAATTATCAGATTTTTTTAATTGTTTTCCTTCGAAAGAGGATCCTAATCTTAGGGAAAATGGAATTTCTACAATCACTGCAAATAAAACAGATATCATTTGATAATAGAAAAGACTGGTATGCCCCAAAAAGTGATTTTTGTTCAAATCCTTAGTGGGAATAATCAAACGATTCTGTTCATACATTCGAAAAATTAAGCGTTTCACAATTAGTGAACTATATTTTTTGTCATAATCCGCATTTTCCAAGAAAATAGAGCGATTTCTATTTAATCGATTTAAACCATGATCATAAGCAAGTACATGAATATACTCCCGAAAAAAAAGTGGATATAGAAAACTCTGTTGCCGAGCCCCATCGAACTCTAAATATCCTTGAAATTTCTCCATTTGGATTGAAATTCGATTTGAACTGAAGGTAAAGTCTTTATTTTCTTGAGTTCTGAAATGACACATAGTGCGATACAGTCAAAATAAGGTATTAGACTACGAAAGCAATAGATACCTCATAAACAGGTAGACTGCTAACCGGATTCTCTATCTTTAATAGGTTTCTGTTCGTTATATTATAGAATAACAAAACAAGATGATTAGAAATCCTTTATTTTTTTAATCTAATCGCTCTTTTGATTTTGGAAATATATATATTTTTTATCAATATACTGCTTCTTTTACACATCTATCTACAACCTAACCCAAACGGACTAGGGAAAAAAATAATTAGGACTCATGAAAAAATTGATAATAACACGCAAGAAAAAAATGCCTTCCCATACCCGTATTAGGCACTAATCTATTTTTAACATTTAATTAGATCGGGTAATTTTTCAAATTACGAATGGAAGCTCGTTTCTTTTTTTCCTGGAATCAGGAAAACTGGTTTTTTTATCCATCCATTTATATTTATTCACTTGACCCAAATTGGAATTCCTTTTTTTTTTTTCGACATCGAAAACAAGGTTGTACCGATCAGGAAAGAAAAAAAATGTTATCGGAATTCTCCCTTGATACGACATGCTATTTTTTCCATTCATTCCTTTCAGGATCAGTCGTGGTCTTACAAACTCTACCGCAGATCTGAACGAATTCTTTTCTTCATACAAATGTGTAAAAGATGCTAGTCGCACTTAAAAGCCGAGTACTCTACCGTTGAGTTAGCAACCCCCAAAAACAAAAAAAGAAAGTACTGCAAATATGTAGATACAACCAGAATAAAGAAAAAAAAACGAAAAATCCAGTCATGTGTGCGTCAGGGATAAATAGACCTATTTATCTATGAGAGAATTATATTTGGTCCATACACTGTTGTCAATATGATTGTGAATTTTTCATATAGTGAAAAGAATAGAAAAAAGAAATAAAAAAGCTTAACCTGTAGTTCATACAATGAATGACAACTAAGCCAGTTAGGGTCATCTCAAATCTTTTTATACTTTTTTAGATCCATTTTTTATGAATAATGAATAAATTATTCATATAATAATATATATATTTCGAAAATAATCTATTAATATATATATATTAGTTTTATTCAAAATTAATATATTATTTTATATATATAATTTTATATACAGTATTATTTTCTATACAGTAAAATAGATCCCAAATTTTTTTCATAAATTTGTTTATGATTATAAAACATAGTAGTTGTTAGCAGGGTATTTTGTAGTATTCGTACCTTAGGAGGAATACTAATTACTAATAATAAATCGAAATTATAATAAACCAAAATAAATATGATGGGAGCGAAAGAGGAGGAAAGAAAAGAGTAGATAAAATTTGATACCAAGCTATATACGAGTCTTTCACATCCTCTTTTTTATATTTCATTAATTCAATTTCGTTTTATTAAGACGTAATTCCGTAAAAATCCCTGCCTTCTTTGAAATATCATGAACTGTTCTTGTTGGTTGAGCGCCTTTTTTAAGAAAATCGAAAATAGCAGTAAGATTTAAATAAGTTTGATTAGTTATAGGATCATAAAAACCCACCTTGCGAAGATCTCTTCCTTCTCTTCGGGATCGAACATCAATTGCAACGATTCGATAAACGGCTCATTGGGATAGATGTATATGACTAATACCCCCCCTAGAAACGTATAAGAGGTTTTGGCCTCGTACGGCTCGAGAAAAAAAAATTCAATGAGTAGAAGTTAACTCTCTGTATAAAATTCAAATATTAAATAGATTAATAAAAACATTAAATCAACTAGCCAGTATTGAAACCCTAAATATTTTTTTCCATAAAAAACATTCGTAACATTCGTACTCTCGTAACTCAAGTTAAATAACTCTCAAATATCTCAACAAATAATCCTTAAGTACTTTTTTTATTGAGTAGTCTCTAACCCTTTTTTTGTTTGTCTCATTTTTTAGAATCAATTTTGATTCTTCATTCTGCTCTAGTTGTTCAAACAATTGAAAACTGGATTTCCTTGTTTTAGGATTATTTATCCTTACTTTAAATCTTTGGGTTTAGACATGACTTCGGTGATCTTGAATCGTTTTATTAAAAAAGGGCAGCAACAAGCCCCTTATTTTGTTTATGATTTCTTTTCTTTCTATCAAAGAATCATACAAACGCTTGATTCACGCATGATAGACTTTTGATTCAAAGAATTTTACAATTAAAAAAAAATTGTAAAATTGCTTCAAAGGTCTTTTTTTTCAATATAAAAATAAAAATAAAAAGACTTACGAAGTTGTTCCAACTTATTGATTCGCACTAACCCTAGATCCTTACTCCTGCGAAAGGAATAAAAACTTTATATTCTCCTCGAGCTCCATCCTGTACTCTTTTTTATATTCCAAAAAAGTTTAGGACTCTAGTAAAATAGAACACAAAATGTCGAGCCAAGAGCACCTATATTCCTATATAAAAAGTGGCGGATCAAAAAATCCACAGCAGATCATGTCCTTCAATTCAAGTCGCACGTTGCTTTCTACCACATCGTTTTAAACGAAGTTTTACCATAACATTCCTCTAGTTTGTATAATTGATTCAATTATGGAATCATGAATAGTCATAGTTCAGTCAGTATATCGAAATCTATACTTTTTCTTTCTCTATGAATGGAATAGTGAATTTACGCGTAAAAGGTTCAGTCAGAATTCAAATGAATCCCATATTAGATTGTATATATGTAAAATAGAAATTTGAATAGAAATCCATATTTCTATATATAAATATATCTTTTTTTTATTAAAACTCTTAGAATCTATGGTTCTACCTTACTTACCCGCATCACACACAAATTAAAAAAGCAAATAGATTTTTTTGAATTCGGTTGAAATGATGAAAAAGAAGTTGATTCTTCTTTTCATTTCAATATTTTATTCTTAAAAAAATTGGATTTTTAAACAGAAAGAGAAAGATGGTGTCCAAAGGCAATAGAAGATTGATTCCGCAATGACTGTACTCTGGGACGGAAGGATTCGAACCTCCGAATAGCGGGACCAAAACCCGTTGCCTTACCGCTTGGCTACGCCCCATTTCGATTTTTATTCAAGACTACACTACTAAAAGAGTAATATTTCTATGGGTTGTTCGTCAATTCAATTTAAGCCAAAATGAAATTATAGATTACATTGGTGCTAGAGTTTTGACACGTGTAGATAGCAAATCAAACTTACTTTATTGATCATTAGATAGAATTCAATTAAGATATTGTATGAAAATATTATTTCTTTCATTCTCATAAGAGAATGAAAGGATTTTTGATTGAGTAAGTTCAATAAAGTCTTTTTAGACTATCTTTCTTTATTTTTTTACTTATATAAAAAATATATTAATAACTCAATCAAAATTAAATTATCCACAAGAACACCAATTTTTGTTATGCTTAATATATGTAATTTGATCTGTATTTGTTTTAATTCTGCCCTTTTTTCAAGCACTTTTTTAGTCGCCAAATTGCCGGAGGCCTACGCCTTTTTGAATCCAATCGTGGATGTTATGCCCGTAATACCTCTTTTCTTTCTTCTCTTAGCCTTTGTTTGGCAAGCCGCTGTAAGTTTTCGATGAAATTCTTAATACTGTCTTAAAAAAATTCACGATTTTTATTCTTCCTCTCAATTCAAACATTTTTTTGGTAGCCATACTAAATCTGGATCATTCTATTTCCGAAATTTTATCCTTTTTTCCCTAAATGAAAGAACCTAATTAGATTCGAGTTCACAAAAAAAATATCTAGATGTTGGGATGCAAATCTGTTTGAATATGAAAGACTCGACTATTATCTTATTACAAATGACTTTCTGAAACCTTTTTTTTTATTTCTTTTTTTCTAGAAAAAAAGAAATCACTTGATTTATTGGTATCAAAATTAGATATTTGGTATAAAAATAGAGAATCTATTCTCTTTTTTTTTTTAGTAAGATCTTGGAGATTGTGTAATGCTTACTCTCAAACTTTTTGTATACACTGTAGTTATATTCTTTGTTTCTCTCTTCATATTTGGATTCCTATCTAATGATCCAGGACGTAATCCGGGACGTGAAGAATAAAAAAGAAAGGTTTTTTATTGCTTTATTTAATTTAGTGGAAATGCTCGAATTTTATTAGTATTTTATCTATTACACATCATCAAAAGGAGAAAGGGAAAGAGAGGGATTCGAACCCTCGGTACGATTAACTCGTACAATGGATTAGCAATCCAACGCTTTAGTCCACTCAGCCATCTCTCCTAATCGAAAAGGGATACTTACTTAGGTTCCATTAGAAAAAAAAAGGCTTGAAAAAGAACCTTCTCGACTTTATTCTTAAAAAGCTTTCTTTTTTTGTATAAATTATTCTTTATATTATATATCTTTTTTCATTTTCTATATTTTATTATATATAATTTCTTTTTTATTATATAAATATATTTATCATATATTTATATATATAATATATATATTACTATTATATAACTTTTTTTATAGAATTTTCTCAGTAATTCTATTTACATAAAAAATTTAGATAAAGATTAGATAAAGAAAAGGCGCGAACTCGAAAGAGAAATAAATAAAACCACAATAATAGAAATAGAGAATCCTTTTTTTATTTTGTCTCGTCAAAACACAAGTAAAAGATCTTTTTTATTTTAATAGCCTGGCCTGGTCAGTCCCCAGCCGGGCCTTTTTTTGTTAAAGTTAAAAAGACTCATCCGATGGATTTTTAGACCAAAAAGATCTTAAATAAAAAAAAATGGAATCGAATCCACTTTTACTAATTTTATTAAGTCTACGCGTCAACCCTAGAATTTTCAAATTTTTTTTTTCAGATTTTTTTTATTACACCCCCGATTACTTTGTTCGACAAAAGGTCCATTTATATGCAATAATTGCATTGTAGCGGGTATAGTTTAGTGGTAAAAGTGTGATTCGTTCCTTTAATCTCTTTAATAGTTAAAGGGTCTCTCGGTTTGATTCATCTTCCGATCAAAAACTTTATTTCTTAAAAGGATTTAGTCCTTTCCCTTTCAATGAAAGATTCAAGGAAGATTATAGATTCTCGTAATTTGTATCCCAAGACTCTAATCAATTATAAATTTGGATTATGAAATTCCGAAACATAATTTTTGAATTGGATGACTATTTACAATTCAATAAGTATAACAAGAGGATCCATGGATAAAGCTAGAAAAGTTTCTTTCTAATCGTAACTAAATCTTCAATTTTATTCATTGTTTGGTATAGAAAAAATTGAAGCAAAATAGCTATTAAACGAGAACTTTAGTTTACTAAAGACATCGACATATTATATTGTTTTAGCTCGGTAGAAACCAAATACTTTTCCTAAGGATTCCGTTAAATAGAAATAAAGAACGAAGTAACTAGAAAGATTGTTCGAGTTCTCCTGATCTATCTTCTAGAAGGATCATCTAGAAAGCAAAATTTTCTGTGAAAGCACCCAGACGGAAAAAAAAGCTAACATAGATGTTATGGGTCGAATTTTGATTTCGTTTCTGTCTTTTTTTTATTTGGGAATTTCTCCATCCATCATAAAGGAGCCGAATGAAATCAAAGTTTCATGTTCGGTTTTGAATTAGAGACGTTAAAAATATAAAAATGATCAATCGACGTCGACTAAAACCCTTAGCCTTCCAAGCTAACGATGCGGGTTCGATTCCCGCTACCCGCTCTAAATTAAAATTTAATAGAGCAAATTTGCTCTATTAGAATTGTCTAATAGCAATTGTGTATTGAATTCGCTTCAATACACAATTGCTAAAAAGATTTCGCCCATTCTTTTTTTTTTAACAATTGGAAAGTAAAAAAAAAGCGAAAAGCGTCCATTGTCTAATGGATAGGACATAGGTCTTCTAAACCTTTGGTATAGGTTCAAATCCTATTGGACGCAATATCAATATAGATATCAATATATTGATATTTCTCTATTATTTCCATTTCTATTATATTATATATAATATCGTTTTATTCTATTTCGAAAAAAGGATAAGAAAGAATATAGAATAAGAAAGAAATTCTGAATGCTTTAAGATTTAATATTAAACAGATATTAGTTATATACTTCTTTCTATTATATATATACTTAACTTATAACTTATAGACTTCTATTGATAGAATTTCTGAAAAATTGAATTCAAATTAAAGAATCAAATTGACTAAAGAATCAAAAAAAAGAATGATCCATTTCGTTTCTGTTTTTATAATTTCTCCTGAAGTAGAAAACGTTCCAGTTGCTCTTGAATACCTTCTTTCAAAAAGCTTTCTGCTTCAGCGGTTAATGTCTTGGTAGAGGATATGATTTCTTGGAACTCCGGTTTATTCGTTTTTAAGTAAGTGCGTAATTGAACGAGAAATTTTCTTACTTGTCCAATTTCTAATCCATCCAGATAACCATTTGTT